AGATACGAACACATTCCAACTAATTCCCAAAAAATATAAATTTGTATCAAATTTGAACTAGTAACTAATCCCAACATAGAAGTACTGAAAAAACTCATATAAGCAAAAAATCTCAAATACCCGTGATCATGAGACATATAATTATCACTATAAATAAGAACCAAAATTCCAACAGTAGTGATTAGTATTGACATAATAGAAGTAAGTGGATCGATCAAGTATCCGAATTCTAACGAAAAATCATTATTAATAATCCAAGACCATACATATTGATAGACAGAACTACTATTTATTTGCTGAATAGAAAGATTCATGGAAAAAATCATGACTATACTTAACAACAAAACGCTCTGAAAAGCCCACATACGGCGAAGACTTTTTGTTGCCGTCGGAAAAAGAAGAAGTCCCAACCCTATTAACATAGGAACTGGAAGTGGAAGAAAAGGTATTATCCACGCATATTGATATGTCTGTTCCATAAAAAAAGTTTTTTATTCTTAATTAATTGTTTCCGATTCACCGGATCTTACCTTTCGAAAAAGTCAATAAAAAATCAAGATATGCACTAACTGATTTAAGAAGTTTATATTAGTATTTATTAATATTAATTATTCTGAGTCTTTTCAAAACCGTTCAAATATTCAAAAAAGAAGTTACAATTGGTCAAATGATATGACCAAGTGACATATAAAAAAACGAACACTTATAATAGGAAAATAAAAATAGAATAATTTATCGTAATCAAAATTTATATTCATAGAGCAAGGATAAAAATTTAGCCTAAAAAGAGTACTTGATGCTGATAGGAATTATAAGATTAACTAAGGTCATCGGTCTAATGAAAAAAACTCTTGATTTTAGTTAGTTTATTTCAATTCATTAACTAATTTTCAATTAATTAACTAATTCATTATGGGATTGATTGTTTTCCATTTCAATCAAAACAATTTATTAGTAAAGTTTAGAAAAATATGGAACTAAAATGAACTTTTTAGCGAGAAAGGATCAAAAATGACTAAGATCCTTTTTTATCAAACCACGTATCTTTTAACAGATTTATTACTAGTCTCATTCGAATTTTAAAATTGAATTTAGTTGTATTTTTTTCTAGTTTGACTATCAATTTATTAGTCAAAAGTACAATCCTGGTATTTTATTACATGTAAATCAAGTATAGAATGCCGAAAATAAAGGTCTTTTAGATTCTTTTTTTATTTTATTAAGTTTGATTTGATTTCTATGACATGCAGATTCTAAAGATATAACTTTGAGAGATAAACAACGCGAACTAATAGTTCCAAACCAAAAATTTTTGGTTTTACGGAATATTTTGTTATTTCGAGTCATTTTTGATCCAGTTTTCATGGATCTTTGACATATCTATATTTCTTTTTTATGAAGAGAATATTTAGAGAAAAAATAGATAATGAATAAGAATAGAACAATAGATGTCTTTCACATCCAACTATAACAATGAGTAACTTCTTCATTTTTAAATGGCAGTTCCAAAAAAACGTACTTCGATATCAAAAAAGCGTATTCGTAAAAATATTTGGAAAATGAAAGGATATTGGGCGTCGTTAAAAGCTTTGTCATTAGGGAAATCTCTTTCTACCGGGAATTCAAAAAGTTTTTTTGTACGACAAACAAATAAGTCCTAAAATATTGGAATAATCGAAATGCATTTGATTCAAAAAATTGGATCAGTAATTTGTTAATATAAAATCAAAGTTCATATTAATATGAAATAGAATCTTAATGTTATGTCTAAAAGAATAATTCTTCTATTTTCTGAATTCTAAATCTAAAAATCTAAATAAAAAAATAAATACAATTTTTTATTTTTTTTTTTTATGTTTTCACTCATATTTTGGTGGTGGGGAGTCTTTTTTTCCCCATCGACCTTTACAATTCCAATAAATAAAATTTTTTATCTTTTTCGGGAAGGGCAGATTGTTGAAACTAATGGATTCCATGTTAAAAACTAACTTCTTAATTTATTGCATTTACCATATGTAATGGATTTACCATATATCTCCAATTTTCAGATCATCAATAAAAGAATCAATAAAAGAACTTGATTGTTGAGATATTATTATATTATGTACAAGTGTCAATTTGCAGTACTCCAAATACAAAATAGTTTTAGATTCATTGAGAAAAATTCTTTTTTGTTTCAAATTTATGATTATGAAATAAGATAAACCAGAAATAATGACATGACAATAAGCGTAAAAAAGGAAAAAAGTTTTTTTATTCTTTTTATTCTAGAGAGAGATTTCTATAGCTGCAAGAGTTCGATTTTAGAATCGCATAAACTACGTAAAAAGCCCTAAGATTGGACACTTAAAGGAAAATAAATGAAACTAATGAATCTTCAAATTGACTTTTGAACTCATTTTTTTTATCAATTTAATTTTTACTAAAAAAACATATTTGATTGAATTGACTTGTTCAATCTCGACTATTGAATATAAATAGGCTATTATGAATTCGAGCA